TTTTAGTATTATTTATTATCTAATATTCTTAGATTTCTATAATTCTCTATTTCTATAATTCTCTAATATATGATATGTATATTATATGGTATATATATGGTATATAGTATATGCCTGTACTATTCTTCCTACATTAATTATTTCGATGGGCCCCCGGATCCATAAGCATAAGAAGAGATATAAAGAATCAGGAATTCAAGCAGTTGGGCTTGCAATTCTTTTGGATTGATCAAAATGTATACAAATGGGTGTAGAGAAAAAATAGAAAATTCAAGTGTTATTTCATTTTGATGTACGTCTAATATATATTATTACTTAGATATAAATATCTATTGTCAATTGATCTATATAAGAGAAAGCTTCTTTCTGTATACAATACAACTTTATGTTTTATGTACTAAGAATATGAATGAATATGAAATATTCTACAATACTCAATTGTATAGTGTGGTAGAAAGAGCTATATATAGCTCTTTCTACCACACTATCTCAGATACTTCTTATTCCACCATTTCATTTAAGACTTAACTAGAGTTTTAAACCCTTTCATTTCTTCAATCATTGATAAAAATGAATAATTCAAGTTTCATTCAAATTAATCATTTTGGCTGACTGTTTTGACGTATATGATAAGTAAAAAGGCAGTAGGAACTAAAATGAACAGCGCAGTAGCAATAAGCGCAAGAATATTGACTTCCATAATATCTTTGTTTTCTTCTTTCACAATAATTCGGGATCTAATCCCATAGAGATGATAAAGTGGACTCCTATCAATTCAAAGGTATGAATTGTATCTTGATGATACTAACAATATTATGAATAACAATATCAAATAAATTTATCGTCGCGAATTGAATAGTATAACATAGGAAGATCTTTTATCTATACTCAATCTAAATGAAATAGAAAGAAAAATAGGATTCTTACTTACGGTTCTTTATAAACCAATTTCATGAATCTACTCATAAAAAGTTCCTATATTTCTTATTCAATAGAATTCTATTGAAATAGAAAGAATTGAAAAAAAAAGATATAAAATATATATAATATATAAATAGTAAATAGAAAGTATATAAATAGTAAATAGAAAGAAGAGCCATTCAACCATTCTGATTAAATTTATGAGCAGCACTCAGAGCCTCTAGTGAGTCTGAATACAAAGTATCTTCAGTTCTTTGTCACAATTATTCAATGAATTTACCATCAGCCTATCCAATCTCATTTCATCGCAAACAGAGTGAGTAGACACTACCTCAATATTAAGAAAGTTCTAGTGTAAAATAATTAGGGAGTCTTTATAGTCTTTTTTAGAATCCTTTCTTCAACCTTAGTAGCCAAAAAGGAGTGTCTCTTAGGAACCTTTGGATACCAAGATTTCCGACTTCTTACTTTCATAGTTCTGATACCCAGAATGAATTCTCACTATTTTTTTATTTGATTCAGTTCAGAATAGCCCAAATCAATCATTAATAAGATTGGTTTGCTTCAGATTTCTTGGTACCTTTTTGAACCACACTCAGAACCCAGATTTTTAGAAAAAAGATGACAGGCTTTTATAGGCCCTACGAGTTCTCAAAATCAAGTATCAACAGACCTAGCCCTTGTCTATGCTTTTACGGGGCAAGAATTCGTCAAGTTCGATCAACAGGATTAATAAATTTCAAGTATTTTTTTGTTGATTAGGCGACACCCAGATTCGAACTGGGGATAAAGGATTTGCAGTCCCCCGCCTTACCACTTGGCCATGCCGCCAAATTCCATCCAAAATGGATAAAGATAAATAAATTCTATAATTATAAAATTATAATAAGTATATAAGTATATAAATTATATATATATATATTCTTATACTTATATTCTATATATTTATATTTAATATTTATATTTCTTTATATTTTCTATTTCTATTCCTTTCCTCATTTTGTTTTGATTTAAATTTTTTACTTTCTTAATCTCTTTTCTTTTTGGATCTTGAATCCCATTGTACTTATCCTTTTCCAAAAAATAATTCCTCTTTTTTATTGGATCCTTTTTCTATCCTATCCTTTTCTTCGATTGATTTTATCTCAAAACACGCGTCGCTTAAAAACTTACCTTCTCTTTTCACTTTTCTATAGATCTATCGAATCTATAGAAAAGTGAAAAGATTCCCGGCCCCGGTCACAGACTGTAAAATGCAGGGCAATTTAGAATAATTCATTCTTTACTTCATTAACTATTTACTTATTACTCTTTTACTCTTTACTCTTACTTACTTTGAATTAGCGAACAGCTCTTAATTTTGTATATCCATTTGTATTACCTTAATGGTTAATGGATGAAAAATCCAATTGATTTACGACTAGTCATTATCAATTCTAATTATAAGAAAATATATGGTTATATGTAAACCCCAGAACAGAAATTTTTATACGTGAATACCGAACCCGGGTCTATTTCTTATGCACATATACCTATATAGGATCATCGTACTTGAATATGAATAGAAGATAGACATTATGATAGAGTGCGACCTAACCTATGTTGCACCAAGTTCAATTATGATAAAAGATGTGATATACGAATAGCTAGATAGCTATATTGGCATGTACTTCCTAAAGATTACTCCTATGACTATATACGTAATACGTATGCAATTCCATTGTATTTTCGAAATTATACGATAAACAAAAAGATTTGCAAATTCCTTTTTGAACATTCAATTGCGTGTGCTAAAAAAAGGGGAAACTCTATGCTGTTCCTGATTCTTCTGTTTTTATCTCATTCATAGAGAGCAGATTGAATCCTTAATTCATTAAATTTTTATTTTTTTGTACCCTTGATCGTAATATCATAATAAAAGAATTAGGTATAAATTGGATCAATTTTGACATCCGATAAAAGACTCCATCAGCCTAAGTGACAGAATTTTTCCCAGGAATGCTTTATCAATTTCCATTTCTTTTTCTTTGTACCTGGCTCAAGATCAAATTTGAACTTGTATCAAAAATGCCCTCCATTTTTCTGTCTTGCTTCCGTTCATACGTATGATATATATGGATGGAGTTGACTCAAATTTTATGTGATTCAGTAAACAGAATATCCATTCCATCATTGCTAGATCAATCGGTAGGGTTCGATGAATAGTGAGCCAAGCCAATAATGGGATTTTTTCAATAAATAGGAAATTTCAGATTAAGATGCTCCAGAATGGAAATGAGGGAATGTCCACAATACCTGGATTTAGTCAGATACAATTTGAGGGATTTTGTAGGTTCATTAATCAGGGCTTGACGGAAGAATTTCATAAGTTTCAAAAAATTGAAGATAGAGATCAAGAAATTGAATTTCAATTATTTGTGGAAACATATCAATTGGTAGAGCCCTTTATAAAAGAAAGAGATGCTGTGTATGAATCACTCACATATTCTTCTGAATTATATGTCCCCGCGGTCTTAATTTGGAAAACTGGTAGAAATATGCAAGAACAAACCGTTTTTATTGGAAACATCCCTATAATGAATTCTTTTGGAACCTCTATAGTAAATGGAATATACCGAATTGTGATCAACCAAATATTGCAAAGTCCCGGTATTTACTACCGTTCAGAGTTGGAACATAACGGAATTTCTGTCTATACTTGTACTATAATATCGGATTGGGGGGGAAGGTCGGAATTAGAAATTGATAGAAAAGCAAGGATATGGGCCCGTGTAAGTAGAAAACAAAAAATATCTATTCTAGTTCTATCATCAGCTATGGGTTTGAATATAAGAGAAATTCTAGATAATGTTTGTTACCCTGAAATTTTCTTGTCTTTCCCGAATGATAAAGAGAAAAAAAAGATTGGGTCAAAAGAAAATGCTATTTTGGAATTTTATCAACAATTTGCTTGTGTAGGGGGGGATACGGTATTTTCTGAGTCCTTATGCAAGGAATTACAAAAGAAATTTTTTCAACAAAGATGTGAATTAGGAAAGATTGGTCGACGAAATATGAACCGGAGACTTAATCTTGATATACCCCAAAACAATACATTCTTGTTACCACGAGATCTATTGGCTGCTGTGGATCATTTGATTGGAATGAAATTGGGAATGGGTACACTTGACGATATGAATCACTTGAGAAATAAACGTATTCGTTCTGTAGCAGATCTATTACAGGATCAATTCGGATTGGCTCTTGTTCGTTTAGAGAATACGGTTCGAGGAACTATATGTGGAGCAATCAGGCATAAATTGATACCGACTCCTCAAAATTTGGTAACTTCAACTTCATTAACAACTACTTATGAATCGTTTTTTGGCCTACACCCTTTATCTCAAGTTTTGGATCGAACTAATCCGTTGACACAAATTGTTCATGGGCGAAAATGGAGTTATTTGGGTCCTGGAGGATTGACGGGGCGAACTGCTAGTTTTCGGATACGAGATATCCACCCGAGTCACTATGGACGTATTTGTCCAATTGACACGTCCGAAGGAATCAATGTTGGACTTATTGGATCATTAGCTATTCATGTGAAGGTTGGTTATTGGGGATCTATAGAAAGTCCGTTTTATAAATTATCTGATAGATCAAAAAATGCACAGATGGTTTATTTATCACCAAATAGAGATGAATATTATATGGTAGCAGCAGGAAATTCTTTGGCCTTGAATCGGGGTATTCAAGAACAACAGGTTGTTCCAGCTCGATATCGTCAAGAATTCCTGACTATTGCATGGGAAGAGATTCATCTTAGAAGCATTTTTCCTTTCCAATATTTTTCTATTGGAGCTTCCCTCATTCCTTTTATCGAGCATAATGATGCGAATCGAGCTTTAATGAGTTCTAATATGCAGCGCCAAGCAGTTCCCCTTTCTCGGTCCGAGAAGTGCATTGTTGGAACTGGGTTGGAAGGCCAAACGGCTCTAGATTCGAGGATTTCAGCTATAGCCGAACGCAAGGGAAAAATCATTTATACTGATACTCAAAAGATCATTTTCTCAAGTAATGGGGATACTATAAGCATTCCATTAGTTATGTATCAACGTTCCAACAAAAATACTTGTATGCATCAAAAAACTCAGGTTCAGCGGGGTAAATACATTAAAAAGGGACAAATTCTAGCGGACGGTGCGGCTACAGCTGGTGGGGAACTCGCTTTAGGAAAAAATGTATTAGTAGCTTATATGCCATGGGAAGGTTACAATTTTGAAGATGCAGTACTAATTAGCGAACGTCTGGTCTATGAAGATATTTATACTTCTTTTCACATCCGTAAATATGAAATTCAGACTCATGTAACAAGCCAAGGTCCTGAAAGAATCACTAAGGATATCCCGCATTTAGAGGCTCGTTTACTCCGAAATTTAGACAGAAATGGAATTGTGATGCTGGGATCTTGGATAGAAACAGGTGATATCTTAGTAGGTAAATTAACACCTCAGACAGCGAGCGAATCGTCATATGCTCCGGAGGATAGATTATTACGAGCTATACTTGGTATTCAGGTATCCACTTCAAAAGAAACTTCTCTAAGACTACCTATAGGAGGAAGGGGTCGAGTTATTGATGTGAGATGGATCCATATAAAGGGAGTTTCCAATTCTAATCCAGAAAAGATTCGTGTATATATTTCACAGAAACGTGAAATCAAAGTAGGTGATAAAGTAGCTGGAAGGCATGGGAATAAGGGTATAATTTCTAAGATTTTGTCTAGACAAGATATGCCCTATTTGCAAGATGGAACGCCCGTTGATATGGTATTCAACCCATTAGGAGTCCCCTCACGAATGAATGTGGGACAGATATTTGAATGTTCGCTCGGGTTAGCGGGGGATCTGCTAAATAAACATTATAGAATAGGACCTTTTGATGAGAAATATGAGCAAGAGGCCTCAAGAAAACTAGTGTTTTCTGAATTATATGAAGCCAGTAAGAAAACAAAAAATCCATGGGTATTTGAACCCGAATATCCGGGAAAAAGCAGAATATTTGATGGAAGAACGGGAGATCTTTTTGAACAACCTGTTCTAATAGGAAAGTCCTATATCCTAAAATTAATTCATCAAGTTGATGATAAAATCCATGGACGTTCCAGTGGGCATTACGCACTTGTTACACAACAACCCCTTAGAGGGAGGGCCAAACAAGGGGGACAAAGAGTAGGAGAAATGGAAGTTTGGGCTCTAGAGGGATTTGGTGTTGCTCATATTTTACAAGAGATGCTTACTTATAAATCTGATCATATTAGAGCTCGTCAGGAAGTACTTGGTGCTACGATTATTGGAGCAACAGTACCTAATCCAGAGGGTGCTCCAGAATCTTTTCGATTGCTCGTTCGAGAACTACGATCTTTGTCCCTGGAACTGAATCATTTCCTTGTATCTGAAAAGAACTTTCAGATGTACAAGAAGGAAGCTTGATCTCAATGAATCAGAATTTCTATTCTATGATCGACCAGTATAAACATCAACAACTTCGAATTGGACCAGTTTCCCCTCAACAAATCATGGCTTGGGCAAAAAAAATTTTACCCAATGGAGAGATAGTCGGAGAGGTGACAAAACCCTATACTTTTCATTATAAAACTAATAAACCGGAGAAAGATGGATTGTTTTGTGAAAGAATTTTCGGACCCATAAAAAGTGGGATTTGTGCTTGTGGAAATTACCGAGGGATTGGGACTGAAAAAGAAGACCCGAAATTTTGTGAAGAATGCGGAGTGGAATTTGTTGATTCTCGGATACGAAGGTACCAAATGGGATACGTCAAACTGACATGTACAGTGACTCATGTGTGGTATTTGAAACGTCTTCCTAGTTATATTGCGAATATTTTAGATAAGCCCCTTAGGGAATTAGAGGGCCTAGTATATTGCGATGTGTGATTTGATCAAAATTTTCATTTGACAGATTTAGACTGAGAAACTGTCATCCCATTTAATTTGATTGGGATGCCCCCGGCTCTGACATGTATCTTGGGAGGAGGAACATGAAGCTCAGAATTATGGGTGCATTCAAGACTTCAAAATGTAAGAAAAGGGGAATTGATCCATGGTCTGATTCTGTAACAGATAATATAGGAATAGTAAGTTATACCTCGTGAAAAAAGACTTTTTGTGGAATTATACATTCCATTTCTTTCTTTCTTTGAGAAAGAAATTCTGTTCAGGCAAGCGCAAGCGAATATAGCATGGTTACAGGAGCTTATCTATCGCATATATGCTTCAAGGGATATCATGCACATAACCATCGAGGTGAGTAGAGACCTAAAAAAGATCAAATGGAACAATACAATATATAGACAAAGAAATCCTTTACGAGTCCCAAAATATTCCTTTCAGGGGATTCATCATTTGAGGGGAAGTAGACTACTCAATAATTTCACATTTCTTTTTTTTTTTTTTATATAAAAGCAAAGTAAAAAAGGTTAGAGTGATGAAAATAAAATATATAAAATATAAAATAAGATAAGAATGAATCAATGAAAGGCTGGTCCTTACTGGGAACTTGAGTAAAGAGTAGCTTTTTG